ACCTATTCAGAGTTCCTAGAGCTCTTTGTAAGGCTTGTTTAAAAACTTGTTGTTGAACCTGATTAATTGCTCTTTTTTGTTTAAAAAAAAGAGTTTCATTTTTTTCATTTTTTAATCGTTCCAAACTATCGCAAGCCAAATTAATCAAATTGACTTTTTTTTGTTCTATATCAGAATATCCATTTATTCGATACTCATCTGCTTCGATTTCCACTTTATGTAATCGAGTCCGGGCTCTTTCGAGTTGTTCAATGGCCCCCCTACGAAATTCTTCTGAATTTCGAATAGTACTCAAGATCCTCTGTTTTCGCTTATCTAATAAATCATTTAATGAAAGTAGATTATCTTTCCATTCATTTCAAAACTCTCATATCTCTTCCCGAACCAAACATGAATCTTTCGATTCATTTGGCTCTCACGCTCAATTGTTTCTTTTATGGGTATTTAAACCCCATATCTTTGAATGGAATGAGCCTATCCTCTTTTTTCTGTTCGTGTTCGTATTCAAAGATATCGAAACTTATAACTTATATAAATATAAATCAGAATATTAGGGGACTCTTCAGCCTAAAAAAAATTGTCAGCAAAGTTGTTTTTTTTTTTTTGTATTTTGTAAATTCAGTTGAAAATCAGAAATAAAGTTTGAATGAAGTTTGTAAGTAAAGAACAAAAATGAAGTTTGTAAGTAAAGAACAAATAAAAAATAAAAAAAAAATGGAATCGAAATATAGAAATGAAATAGAGTGAAATAGAATTCTGAATTTTATTATTTACATTTTTATTCTTAATTTATTAATAGATATTTGATTCTTAATAACTTAATCATATTTGATTAAAATTCGACTTATACTAGAATTGAGAATCAGATTTTACTTTTTTTTCATACAAAAAATTCCAAAAATTTGTATTCTTTATACAATACATATACATAGGTCGTCGATTCGGCAGTGGATGAAAAAGGGCGGTAAATGGTTCAAATCAGTTTATCCATATGAGTATTCTATATCGGATAAATTCCCAATTATTCTTTCTACTAACGTAGCGGTAGAAAGAGTACCGTGCTATGCTGTGCCTGGACTTTAAAAAATTTATTTTTAACCATGTAAAAGCCCTCACCATGATTATGGTTTAATAGATAATCAAAGTTCATTGACCAATTATCCACGAAATGCTATAGTTCTTGCATAGAATTTCTTTAAGAAAAAGAAATCAAATTCCGAAGTAATTCGTCGGATTGTGCATATTTTTTACTATTTATAAATAGAATTTTCTAAATAGACTAAATAGAATAATGTAATGCAGCCGGCGAAATCCAGCTTATTCTTGAAATAAAAAACCCGCACACACTCCCTTTCCAAAAAAAATCAGTACACCTAGCACTACGCTTAGATTTATTGGATTTGTTGCTAAAATATCGGTATTCAACTCTAAACTCCCAGCGGAAGGCCAGTGCCCCAAGGAAACGAAAGAATCGGTGATAATTTTCATATGTTCTCCTCTTATATCTTCTAATCTTATAGATAGGACTAAAGAAAAAAAGAGTTCTTTTTGGTTTTTAATCGATTTCGATTTTCTACTTTGAATGGGATTCCTAATAAAATCTTTCTTTTTTTATGGCAATAGATGCCATTTATTTTTTATTCTTAATGGCATTTGTTTGATACTTCTACTTCTCCAATTTATTAGTTATGGTTATTTTCTTATTCTCTCTTTGAGTTTGCAATAAAATACTCAAAATTTAGGAAGTTAAACTTAGTTCCGGGGTCTCGTGTCAATCGTTAAAAATCTACTTTGTTTTACTTTGTTAAAATGACTCCTAATATAATATTAATATATACAAATATACAAATACAATACGAATACAAAGTAAAAGTAAAAAAAAAAAAAAAATTTCATTGTATGAAACTAAGAACAAAAGCGAAGAAAGGAACCAAAGCAAAGGGAAGAAAGCGAGTATATCCGCGAATTCCTTATCCTAAAATCAACCCTTCCCATAGTATTGTTTCGACAAACAAAAAATAAATAGTTGTATAGTTGTAGGAGTAAGGTGTTGATATAATTCGAAAGAGCAAAGGATAAATCTGAGTGGATAAACTCAGAAAAATGATACACGTTTTTTTTTTTCACATTTTTATTCTGAAATGAAATTAAACAAAAGGATTTGCAAATAAAAGAGCTAATGCCACGACCAGTCCATAAATTGTTAAAGCTTCCATAAAAGCCAGACTAAGCAATAAAGTACCTCGTATTTTACCCTCTGCTCCCGGTTGTCTCGCAATACCTTCTACAGCTTGGCCCGCAGCAGTACCTTGACCAACTCCAGGTCCAATAGAAGCAAGCCCTACAGCCAATCCAGCAGCAATAACAGAAGCAGCAGAAATAAGTGGATTCGGATTCATAGTAAGGTCCTCATACAAAAAAAAGAAATGGTTAATGATACAATCAACCAACGAATTACTACTTAATCTTTCTTGACTTTTAATCTTCCTTTACTTCTTTATCTACTTCTTTTATTTTTATATATTTCTATTTTATCTTTCGTCATATTCATATACCATATACTCAATATATACTTTATACTCAATATATACTTCATATTCATATGATTAAATAGATAAATTTACAAATAGATAAATTGACATTGAATTTAAATTAATTTAAATTCAATGTCAATTCAATAAACAATAAAATAAATAGAAATATAGAAATATAAAATAAATATATATAAAATATATATATATAAATATAATTAGAATGTATAATGGGTTATTGGTAACTATTTGAATTGACATTTACTTCTCCAACCCAATGGATTATGTTAAACTCCCCATTGCTTGAATTAGGATCAACTTCAAAAAAGACTATTTCATAAAGTTAGTCAATGATGTCCCTCCATAGATTCACCTATATAAGCCGCAGCCAAAGTTGCAAAAATAAGAGCTTGAATACCACTTGTAAATAATCCAAGAAACATGACAGGTATAGGAACTATCGAAGGCACTAAAGAAACAAGAACAACAACTACTAATTCATCAGCCAATATATTTCCAAAAAGTCGAAAACTAAGAGATAAAGGCTTTGTGAAATCTTCTAGGATATTAATTGGTAAAAGTATTGGAGTTGGTTGAATGTATTTTCTGAAATATCCCAATCCTTTTTTTCTAAGACCCGCATAAAAATATGCCATTGACGTGGGTAAAGCTAAAGCAACAGTAGTATTTATATCATTCGTGGGCGCAGCTAACTCCCCATGAGGTAACTTTATGATTTTCCAAGGTAAAAGAGCACCTGACCAATTAGAAACAAAAATAAATAGGAACATCGTTCCAATAAATGGAACCCAAGGGCCATACTCCTCTCCAATCTGGGTTTTGCTCAAGTCTCGAATAAATTCAAGGACATATTCGAATAAATTCTGGCCGCCGGCCGGAATGGTTTGTGGATTTCGAACAGCCGTGATAACTGAACCTAATAATATAGCAATTACAATCCAAGAAGTGATAAGTACTTGGGCATGAATTTGTAAACCTCCAATTTGCCAATAGAAATGTTGGCCTACTTCTACACCTGATATATCGTATAACACTTTAAGTGGTTTAAAGGAACATGGTATAACATTCATATTGTCCTATAACAGAAATCCAACTTCAAAAAAGTAATTATTTTGATTCAACCATTTTTTATAAAATTTATATAATTATATAAATTTTATATAGCTCTAGATATATAGCTAGAACGACCCTCACAAATTGCGGATACTAATTTGGTAAGAATAAATCGAGTCGAAGCTAGAGTATCATCGTTGGCCGGAATAGAAATATTTGCAATATCTGGGTCACAATTTGTATCAATTAAACAAATTGTCGGAATACCTAAAATGACACATTCTCGAAGAGCCGTATATTCTTCTTTCTGATCAACAAGAATGACAATATCGGGCAATACCGTCATATATTTGATCCCACCCAGATATTTTTGAAAGATAGATAACTTTCTCTTCAACTTTGCCGCATCCCCTTTGGAGAGACGTTTGAGTTTCCCCATCTTTTGTTCTGTTCTTAAATTCCTGAACTTCTGAAGTCTCTTTTCTGTAGTAGGCCAATTCGTTAACATACCACCAAGCCATTTTTTATGAACATAATGACATCGAGCCCTTATTGCTGCTGATGCTACTAAATTCGATACTTTCTTTTTTGTACCAACGATTAAGAAAGTTTTCCCTCTACTTGCTGCATCAAAAACTAAATCACAGGCTTCTGATAAAAAACGAGCAGTTATAGTAAGATTTGTAATATGAATACCTTTACGCTTTGCAGAGATGTAAGGAGCCATTCTAGGATTCCATTTTTTAGAACCATGACCAAAATGCACTCCTGCTTCTATCATTTCTTCCAAATTGATGTTCCAATATTGTCTTATCATTTTACCACACTTTCTTTTCTCTTTTCTTTGTTTTTTTTTTTTCAAAGAGATTAAGTACCCTGTGAAATAAATAAATAAATAATTGTTCCGACGGAACCTTCTAACAGGATTGACCATTGATTTACGAACCAACCCATTAATTTCTTTTCATTCTTTCTTTTTTATTTTATGGATTCCCAAATCCATAATCGGACCAGAAAGTTCAAGTAATTAAGTAAAAAAAAAAATAAACCTATTTTTTTTTTATTTTTTTTAGGAGTTACTAAATTACGTAAATGATTGGTCTAATGTCTCATACAAATTGTTTGGGGCGAAAGAAACAAATAATTTTCTATATAAATAATTTTCTATGGTACAACAAAATATCTCTCATTTTCAACTCGAATATATTTTTCCTTTTGATTTGAAAATGAATGTTTTTGTCTTGCTTTGAACGATGCACTAATTTTTGAAATCCGGTACCAACCGGTATAATACCCCCCAGAACAACGTTCTCTTTCAGGCCTTTCAACCAATCAATACGACCTCGTAGAGCAGCTTTTGCTAAAACTCGAGCAGTTTCTTGAAAACTCGCTTCGGAGATGAAACTTTTAGTATTCAGGGAGGATTTCGTTATTCCCAATAAGATTGCCCGATAACAGATTGCTTCGTCCAAAACACGCCCTGCTCGTTCTGCTCGCAACAATCCAATCAGTTCCCCAGGTAAAAAAACATTAGACATTCCATCTTCTGAAACCAACACTTTTGATGTTAGTTGACGTATAATAATCTCTATATGTTTATTATGGATCTGTACCCCCTGGGATCGATAAACCTTTTGGATCTTATTAACCAAAGAGATACGACTTTGGGCTATGGTTAGTTCAGCTCCGATCAAGAATCCCCAGGGTCTTCCAAGAATCCTTCGGATACGTTTGTCCCAACCTTCAACTCTCCTTTCGAGATTCATTGATATTGAATCAATTGAACGAACTTCTAAGATCTGTTCCACTTTTGGAAGACCTTGCGTTATGTCACCGGATCTCGATTTTTCATATATAAATGTAATTAATGTATCTCCTTCATCAAAGGTTTCCCCATAATGGCCATGAACAGTTGCTCCTGGAGTGACAAAATAAGGCTTAGCTGATCTTATAACGAAAGAGTGAACATGAACAATAAAAATTTGACCAGATTTTTTTATGCGTGATCCGTATTTAAATAGACATACATTTTCACAAATAAATTGTCCAAGGCTAATTGTTGTCCGTTCCTCTTTACAACAATCGTGATGGAGAAAACACCAATACAAATGGAATGAATTCCAAATGATGTTACTGCATGGATTGGGATTATAAATCCTACTATTTTCATCTAAGAAACAGTATTTAAATTGAAGTACTTGAAGTACTTGAAAAGTCTGTTGAAAATTTTCATCAAGTAAAAAATATTTCTTTAAAAAAACTTTATTATAAGTTCTTAAATAGTAAGATGAACAAAAATTCGTTATTTTAGGCACAATAATACCCAGGGTACCCAACAAATTCATATTCCTAATTGTAGTCATGGGATCCCATTCTTTTGTCGCATTCTTATATATCTTCTTATATATCAAAGTATTGAAGGAAGGAATTCGATAACAATTGGACGCTGACAAGATTCTGAAAGATTTACATTCCTTATTTCGATTCAACAACGTGCCAACAGTTCCCCGATGTTGAGGAAATGATTGAATCTTTGCCTTGGACTTAAAATAATTTATATTGGTACGATCTAATTCATTTTTGGAAACCAATCCTGAACCTGCCGTATCATACCTTTTTACGGTATACGAAAAAATGGACTTTACTAACTCAATTCTGATGAAATCACGAAGCAGATCATTTGCCCGTATTTCCACAAAGGAAGCATGAACCTCTTCTTCACTAGAACCCTTTTTTTCTTGGTCACAATTTAATACTAAGCAAGTACGAGCTAATTGAATACTTGTGTGAGAAATTCCTCGAATTGACTTGCTATTTCCATAAAGTATATAATGAAAAATTCGAAGTTGGACATTATCCTTTTCCTGCAAGAGGTCCTTAGGGAAAAGTGTTGATAAATTTATCCCATCAGTTCTTTCATATGTGATTACGGGCCGAACCAAAACAAAATACTTTTTTTTGGCCGGTGTGATTCGTTGAACATAGATCCAGTTTTTCCATTTTTTTGATCCTTTCGAATTTTTTCTGGAATTTTTTTTTCCCATTCCTGGCAGTATCAAAATGCCGCTGGGCCTAGATATTTTATCCGTCTTCCCAGGGAAATGAATATCTCCAGAAAAAATTCGAAGTTCCATACTTTTTTTTTTTCTCTTCACTTGGACTAATCCCCCTGTTCGGCTTCTTGTATTTATATTTAAAGCAAGTCGTGTATTTACTCCAACAATACTATTGTTACGAACCATTATGCGCGAAGATACGGGTAAGATATGCACTTCCTCGGGAATGAAAAAAAGTCTATCGACTCTCATTTGCATTTGGTATTTCGGACTCAATTCTTTTGATTTTCTATACTCAATCAAATCCTCTTTTTTTACGATTGAATCTCTTTTGCCAATCTCAGATTTAGTAATCTCATATTTAGTAATTCCCGAACTGTTTCTTCTGTAGCGCGGCTCATCAAAATAAGCAAAAATACTATTTCTACGTAAAATACCATTTATGGGTATTTGAATAGAAATACCAAAACAGGGTATTCTTTTATTTCCTTGTTCTTGATCATATTGTAAGGAAATCACGAATCTATTTCTTCGCTTTTTACCCAAGGAATCGTCGAAATTATCTTGACGAATCCACGGATCTATGGGATTCCAATGACCGTTGGATAGGATTTGATCAGGTTTTGAATAGTCAAAAATTTCCCTATCTTTTTTATCAAAAGTTGGATTATTAGTAAGTGAGGAATCAAAGATATATCTTTCTTTGGCAGAAAAAGAATTAGCATTAATTTGATCTTGATCCTTGTAAAGGGAAAAAGACACTATGCTGGATCTGTATATACCTTCCGCTAATATCCATAAATGACTTGTTTTTGGTAATAGATGAACATTACTATATGGATATTCGGGCGCATGATATACATCAGTACTCCAGTGCATTTCTCCTTCTGACTCAGAATAAATATGTTTTCGAACCTTCTCCTTGAAATTAAAAGTGGGCGTTCCGCCACGAATCTCCGCAATCACTTGTTCTGACTCTACATATTGGTCATTTTGGACTAAAATCAAACTTTTAGTTGGAATATTCACATTATGTAGAATATCTCGACTCTCAATAGTTACATACAAGTCTATAAAACATATAAAAGCGGGGTGTCCATGACGGGTACGCGTGGGATGAACCAAATCCTCATCAAATTTGATTTTTCCATTAGATGGAGCCCGTACATGTTCGGCAGTACCGCCTGTGAATACTCCGCCGGTATGAAAAGTTCTTAATGTTAGTTGAGTCCCCGGTTCCCCAATTGATTGAGCCGCAATAATGCCTACAGCTTCTCCCAACTCAACTAGGTCCCCATGAGCGGGACTCCGACCATAACATAATTGACAGATCCAAGATGCGTTTTTGCAAGTAAAAGGGGTTCGAATATATATTGGGTGTATTCGAAAGGTTATGAATCGATTGACAAGTTCAATTCCAATATCTTGATTTCGAGTGGCGATGCATCGTGGACCAATATATATATTATCTGCTAATACACGACCAATTAGTGTTTGGACAAAAATTTGTTCTTTCATCCCATTTCGAGGACTCACGGAAATACTTCGGATAGTACCACAATCCGTTCTACGTACAAGAACATGTTGAACTACTTCAACAAGTCTACGCGTGAGATATCCAGCATCTGATGTTCGTACAGCGGTATCTACAACTCCTTTGCGGGCTCCGTAGCAAGAAATTATATATTCTGTCAAAGAAAGCCCTTCGCGTAAATTGCTTTGAATGGGTAAATCAATCATTTGTCCTTGAGGATCCGACATTAATCCTCTCATACCTACTAATTGATGTACTTGAGATGCATTTGCTCTAGCCCCCGAAAAGGACATTAGGTGGACTGGATTAGAGGGATCAGTCATCCGAAAATTAGGATTCATTTCTTGTCTCAAATATTCACTTGTAGCATACCATATCTCAATGGATTGACGTAATTTTTCGACCACGTGTACATTTCCGTAATGATAGTTTTTCTCTAAAATAAAACTTTGTTGTTCAGCGTCTTGAACTAACCATCCCTTCGAAGGGATGGTTAAAAGATCATCAATTCCTAACGAAATAGATGTAGCAGTAGCTCGCTGGAAACCCAAAGTTTTCAATTGATCCAGGATATGTGATGTATATGCCATTCCGAAATGATCTATTAATCTGCTAATAAATCGTTTCATAGCAGTTCCATCTATTACCTTGTTGTGAAAGGCCAGATCGGCCCGTTCTGCCATAAGTACCTCCCTATTCTGATAAGTCAGATTCAACAATGGGCCTGGGTTAGTGATTTGAAAACTTCCTTTCCTTAATCTTTATTCACACAGAAATTAATAGGAAACACAAATTCCCGCTAGTCTGGGCATCACGAATACAAATTCATTTAATAGATTCTTATTAGTTTTTATTTATTTTATTTATGAGTTAGATAGCCTATGAGTAGGTCCGGCAAAAACCCTGTATGGCTTCTTCTATTTCTCGATAAAAAGAAAGGTGACCAACAGTAGTTCGAATGTATATACAACGAGTTTCTCTTTTGATACTTCCTACTATTTGATAGTGCTTATAAATCTCATTATAATTACCAAAAGATTCATATTGAAGTTCGATAGGAACTTCTCTTGAGCCAACAACGCGTTGATCTAATCTCCACCAAATCCAAAAAGGACTATCTAAATGGATTCGTTTCTGCCGATAAGCTCCAAGTGCATCATAAGAACTAGAAAAATATGGCTCTTTCTTTTTTGTATACTGACAGTCATTATTGTCAACTGTTTCCTTCTTATAGTTTCTGCAACTCTCATCATATTGATTATACCGATTTGCACAAATACCTCGGGGATTCCCAATCGTTAATATATAGAGTCCAATAAGCATATCTTGAGTTGGTACGCAAATGGGATCCCCAATAGCTGGAGACAAGAGATTCATATGAGAAAACATAAGTAAACGAGCTTCTGCTTGAGCTTCCAGAGATAAAGGTACGTGAACAGCCATTTGATCCCCATCAAAGTCTGCATTGAAACCCTTACAAACTAATGGGTGTAAACAAATAGCACGCCCCTCGACTAAAATGGGTTGGAACGCCTGTATGCCTAATCTATGCAGGGTGGGCGCTCTATTCAACAATACAGGATGCCCCTGCATAACTTCGCGAAGTATTTCCCATACAATGGGTTCTTTTTCCCGAATTTTGCTTTTAGCAATCACTATGTTAGAAGCGACATGTTGTCTGATTAAACCACGAATTACAAATATTTGGAAGAGCTCTATTGCTATTTCTCGAGGTAATCCACATTGATGTAATGAAAGCAAAGGACCCACGACAATGACGGAACGCCCCGAATAATCGACCCGTTTACCAAGCAGAGTCTCACGAAATCTTCCTTCTTTGCCTTCAATTATATCGGAAAATGACTTGTAAACCCTATTATGACCATCCCTCATGGGTTGTCCGCGGATACCATTATCGAAAAGTGTATCCACGGCCTCCTGTACCAATCTCTCCTGACACATTACTAATTCCCCTGGCGTAGATCTACTTGTTACTAATAGATCAATAAGAGCATTGTTTCGATAGATGACTCTTCTATAGAGTTCATTAAGATCCGAACTCATTAGTTTACCCCCATCTATCTGAATGATTGGCCTCAACTCAGGAGGAAGAACTGGTAATAGGTACAAAACCATCCGTTCTGGATCTACATTTGATCGAATAAAATGTTTAGCTAATTCTATGCGCCTAACCAAAAAATCCTTTCTTCTTCTAATTTTTTTATCTTCCCATTCATATTCATTTCCGGCGAGTTCTTTGTCTACTAGTTCCTTCCATTCTACCAACGAATTATCTATAATAATTCGCAAATCCAAATCGGCTAATTGTTGTCTAATAGCACCTGACCCCGTAGAGATTTCTCGATTTCGAAATGTCTCGAAACCTTGAGTAGTAAAAAAAAGAGGAATGCTGTATTTCCAGGATTGTATTTCATATTGGAATGAACCTCGTAATCGTAAGAAAGTAGGTTTTTTAGTTATGGGCCTAGCAAAAAAAAAATTGAGATAGGTTCCTATAGGATTCCCCCCCACACAATCGGACGTGAAGGTTTCCTTTCATCCGGCTCAAATAGTTACACCAAATAAAGAAAAGGGTTATTCTTTTTTTTTTTTTCAACTTTTTTTGATCAAACCCTACAAAAAGCTACTCTTTACTCAAGTTCCCAATAAAGGCCATCCTTTCATTAATTCATTCTTATCGTATTTTCTTTTGACTCTACTTTTTAACTTTATTTTATTTTATGCTTATGCTTTTTTGTTTACGAAGAAATGTGAAATTCTTGAGTAGTCTACTTCCACTCAAATGATTAATCCCCCGAAAGGGATATCTTTCGTAAAGGATTTCTTTGTCTATATTTTATTGTTACGTTCGATCTTTTTTAGGTCCCTACTAACCTCGATGGTTATGACATGGTGTCCCTTGAAGCATATATGCGATAGATAGGCTCCTAACCATGCTAAAAAAGTGGAATTTAGAATTCCACAAAAAAAAATTCCATTTTTTCACGAGGTATAACTAGGACCATGGATCAATTCCCCTTTTGAAGTATTTAATGTATCCATAATTCTGAGCTTCATGTTTCTCCTCCCAAGACACATGTCAGAGCCAGGGGCATCCCAATCAGATTGAATAGGATGACAGTTTCTAAGTCCGAATCTGTCAAATGAAAATTTCGATCAAATCACACATCGCAATATACTAGGTTTTCTAAGTCCCTAAGGGGTTTATCTAAAAGATTCGCAATATAACTAGGAAGACGTTTCAAATACCACACATGAGTCACTGGGCATGCGAGTTTTATATATCCCATTTTGTACCTTCTTATCCGAGAATCAACAAATTCCACCCCGCATTCTTCACAAGATTTTGGTTCTTCTTTTTCAGTCCCAATTGCTTGGTAATTTCCACAAGAACAAATCCCACTTTTTATGGGTCCAAAAATTCTTTCACAAAACAATCCGTCTTTCTCCGGTTTATTGGTTTTATAATGAAAAGTATAGGGTTTTGTCACCTCTCCAACTATCTCTCCATTGGGTAGAATTCTATCTGCCCAAGCCCTGATTTGTTGAGGGGAAACTAGTCCAATTCGAAGTTGTTGATGTTTATACTGGTCTATCATAGAATAAAGAATAGAAATTATGATTATTTAGAATTTAGATCAAACTTCCTTCCTATTTATCTGGAAGTTCTTTTCAGATATAAGGAAATGATTCAGTTCCAGGGCCAAAGATCGTAGTTCTCGAACGAGCAATCGAAAGGATTCTGGAGCACCCTCTGGTTTAGGTACTGTTCCTTCCATAATCATAGCACTAAATACTTCTTGACGAGCTATAATATGATCAGATTTATAAGTAAGCATCTCTTGTAAAATATGAGCAACACCAAATCCCTCTAGAGCCCAAACTTCCATTTCTCCTACTCGCTGCCCCCCCTGTCTTGACCTCCCTCTAAGGGGTTGTTGTGTAACAAGTGCGTAATGTCCACTAGAACGCCCGTGAATTTTATCATCAACTTGATGAATCAATTTTAGAATATAAGACTTTCCTATTAGAACAGGTTTTTCAAAAAGATCTCCTGTTCTTCCATCAAATATTCTGCTTTTTCCTGGATATTCGGGTTCAAAAACCCATGGATTTTTTGTTTGCTTACTGGCTTCATATAATTCAGAAAACACTAGTTTTCTTGAGGCCTCTTCCTCATATCTCTCATCAAAGGGCGCTATTCTATAGTGTCTCTTTAGCAGATACCCCGCTAACCCGAGCGAACATTCAAATATCTGTCCCACATTCATTCGCGAGGGGACTCCTAATGGGTTGAATACCATATCAACGGGCGTTCCATCTTGCAAATAGGGCATATCTTGTATAGACAAAATCCTAGAAATTATACCTTTATTCCCGTGCCTTCCAGCTACTTTATCACCCACTTTGATTTCGCGTTTCTGTAAAATATATACACGAATCCTTTCTGTATTATAATTATAACTGGAACGCCCGTTGATATGGCTCCATCTCACATCAATAACTCGCCCCCTTCCGCCTATAGGTAGTCTTAGAGAAGTTTCTTTTGAAGTGGATTTAATGCCGAGGATAGCTCGTAATAATCTATCCTCTGGGGTATATGACGATTCGTTTGCTGCTTGAGGTGTTAATTTGCCTACTAAGATATCACCTTCTTCTATCCAAGATCCCAACATCACAATTCCATTTCCGTCTAAATTTCGGAGTAAATGAGCCTCTAAATGCGGGATCTCCTTAGTGATTTTTTCCGGACCTTGGCTTGTTACATAAGTCTGAATTTCATATTTCCGTATGTGAAAAGAAGTATAAATATCTTCATCGACCAGGCGTTCGCTAATTAGTACTGCGTCTTCAAAATTGTAACCTTCCCATGGCATATAAGCTACTAATACATTTTTCCCTAAAGCGAGTTCCCCACCAGCCGTAGCCGCACCGCTCGCTAGAATTTGTCCCTTTTTCATGTATTTACCCCGCCGAACATTAGTTTTTTGATGCATACAAGTATTTTTGTTGGAACATTGATACATAATTAATGGAATGCTTAGAATATTCCCATTACTTGATAAAAGGATCTTGTGAGTATCGATAGAAATGATTTTTCCCTTGCGTTTGACTATAGCTGAAATTCCCGAATCGAGAGCCGTTTGGCCTTCAAGCCCAGTTCCAACAATGCACTTCTCGGAACGAGAAAGGGGAACCGCTTGGCGCTGCATATTACAACTCATTAAAGCTCGATTCGCATCATTATGCTCGATAAAAGGAATGAGGGAAGCTCCAATAGAAAAATATTGGAAGGGAAAAATGCTTCTAAGATGAATCTCTTCCCATGCAATAGTCAGGAATTCTTGACGATATCTAGCTGGAACAACCTGTTGTTCTTGAATACTCTGATGCAAAGCCAAAGAATTTCCTGCTGCTACCATATAATATTCATCTCGATTTGGGGATAAATAAACCATCTGTGCCTCTTTTGATCTCTCAGATAATTCATAAAACGGGCTCTTGATAGATCCCCAATAACTAACCTTCACATGAATAGCTAAGGATCCCATAAGTCCAACATTGATTCCTTCGGACGTATCAATTGGACAAATACGTCCATAGTGACTTGGGTGGATATCTCGTATCCGAAAACTAGCAGTTCGACCCGTCAATCCCCTAGGACCCAAATAACTCCATTTTCGTGCATGAACAATTTGTGTCAACGGATTAGTTTGATCCAAAACTTGAGATAAGGGATGTAGGCCAAAAAAGGATTCATAAGTAGTTGTTAATGAAGTGGAAGTTACCAAATTTTGAGGAGTCGGTATCCTTTTATGTTTGATTGCTCCACATATAGTTCTTCGAACCACATTTTCTAAACGAGCAAGAGCCAATCCCAATTGATCCTGTAATAAATCTGCTACAGAACGAATACGTTTATTTTTCAAGTGATTCATATCGTCAAGTGTACCCATTCCCAATTTCATTCCAATCAAATGATCCACAGCAGCCAATAGATCTCGTGGTAACAAAAATGTATTGTTTTGGGGTATATCAAGATTGAGTCTTCGATTCATATTTCGTCGACCAATTTTTCCTAATTCACATCTTTGTTGAAAAAATTTCTTTTGTAATTCCTTGCATAAGGACTCAGAAAATACCGGATCCCCCTCTACACAGGCAAATTGTTGATAAAACTCCAAAATAGCATTTTCTTTTGATCCAATCTTTTTTTTATCTTTATCATTCGGGAAAGAAAAGATAATTTCAGGGTAACAAACATTATCTAGAATTTCTCTGATATTCGAACCCATAGCTGATGATAGAACTAGAATAGATATTTTTTGTTTTCTACTTACACGGGCCCATATCCTTGCTTTTCGATCAATTTCTAATTCTAGCCTTCCCCCCCAATCCGATATTATAGTACTGATATATACAGAAATTCCGTTATGTTCGAATTCTGAACGGTAGTAAATGCCGGGACTTTGCAATATTTGGTTGATCACAATTCGGTATATTCCATTTACTATAAAGGTTCCAAAAGAATTCATTATAGGGATGTTTCCAAGAAAAACGGTTTGTTCTTGCATCTTTCTACTGGTTTTCCAAACTAATGCCGCGAGTACATATAATTCAGAAGAATATGTAAGTGATTCATACACCACATCCCTTTCTTTTTTCAAGGGCTCCAACAATTGACATGTTTCTACAAGGAATTGAAATTCAATTTCTTGATCTCTGTCTTCAATTATTGGAAACTTATTAAATTCTTCCGTCAAGCCCTGATTAATGAACCTCAAAAATCCCTCCAATTGTATATGACTAAATCCAGGTATTGTGTACATTCCCTCATTTTCATTCTGGAGCATATGAATCTGAAGTTTCCTCTTTATTGAAAAAAAAAAATCCCATTCTTGCCTTGGCTTACTATTCCTCGACCCATACCGATCAATATAGCAATAATGGAATCAATATTCTGTTTACCGAATCACATAAAATTTTAGCTCATATCATACGTATAAATGAGAGCAATACAGAGATATGAAGGGCATTTTCGACGCAACTTAAAATTTGAGCCAGGTACAAATCGAAATAAATGTTAGAAAGAAATGGAAATTCAATTGATAAAGCATTCTTGGTAGACAAATTATGTCACTTAAGGTACGCCGATGGAGTCTTTTATCGTATATCAAAATTGATCCAATTTCTAACTCATTTTCATTTTTTCATTTTATTATTATTATTACTTATTTACTTATTTTTTACTTATTTATTTATATTTACTATTTACTTATTTATTTATTATTTATTTATTATTATTATTTTTATTATTTTTATTTTTTATTTATTTATATTTCTATTTAGACTATATTTATTTATACTTTTATTATTATTATTACTTTTATTATTTATTATTACTTATCTTATTTTTATTATATTATTATAATATAATAAAATCTAATAAAATATAATTTATATAATTTAAAATTTATATACAATACACATAATATACACATATATTTGTATTTGATTTTATTATAAATTTCGTAATTTCGAATGGAAAATGATAATGAATAATTATCATTATTAGTCGTAAATTAATTGGATTTTGCATCCATTAAGGGGATGCAAATAGAGATACAAATTTCATAACTGTTCCCTAATTCAAAGTAAGACTCAGAGTCAAGTAAAAGAAAAAAGAAAAGAAGAAGTACATAGTTCATGAAGGAAAGAGCGAATTCTTCTAATTTTACCTGAATTTTACGCTCTGTGACCATAGCCGGGAATCTTTTCCCCTTTTATAGATCTGAAAATAGAAGTTTTTTTTAAGCAACGCATGTTTTGATATACAATCAATCGAATATAAAGAATATACAAAAAGTATTCAATAATCAATAAAAAATAGGAGAGGAATAGAAAAATATAGATGGAATTTGGCGACATGGCCAAGTGGTAAGGCGGGGGACTGCAAATCCTTTATCCCCCAGTTCGAATCTGGGTGTCGCCTAATCTATAAAAAAAGACTTGGAATATTGGAAATAAGAATATTATTATTATATTATATTTATTTATTATATTTATTATTTATTTATAATTTATATTAAATTTATATTTTTTATATTGAATTATATTGAATCAAGAATCGATAATGTACTAATTCCTTGATTTCATAGATTTCATAGAGAATAGGGAGGGGCATCATTCATATGGATATGGATATAGTAAGTCTGACTTGGGCTGCTTTAATGGTAGTTTTTACCTTTTCTCTTTCACTTGTAGTATGGGGGAGGAGTGGGCTTTAGAGCTAGGAAGATTATTAATTTGAATGGACAGTTTAAAGAAGAATAGATATATAATTTCTAGTATTTAAGTCAAAGTATAAAGTATTAAATTAAGTAGATGAGATAAAGTGTCTTTCTGTTTTCTGTATAAAATAAAACTTTTTTTTTTTAAGAATAGGAAGATGAATACAATACTCAAATATATTGTGTGATCGAAAGTATCATCGAAAGTATAGTGTGGTAGAGAGAGCTATATATAGCTCTCTCTACCACACTATCTCGGATACTTCTCTGATTCCGGCCCAATCATTTCATTGAAGTCATTTAATACTTCAATAGAGTTTGAAACCCTTTCATTTCGTTCATAATTGATAAAAAAAATGAAAAAGGAAGAATCCAAGTTGAATTCAAATTAATCATTTTGGCTTACTGTTTTGACGTATATAATAAGTAAAAAAGCAGTAGGAACTAAAATGAACAGCGCAGTAGCAATAAGCGCAAGAATATTGACTTCCATAAGCTCTTTGTTTTTTGTTTCACAATAATTCGGGATCTAATCCCATAGCCATATAGATGATAAAGATAAAGTGGACTCCTATCAATTCAAAGGTACGAATTGATAATACTAACCCGAATAGATATTGTGAATCGCAATATCTAATCTATCAAATAGACTTATCGTCATTAAGGGAATAGTATAACTAGAACATAGTATAACATAAAAAGATCTTTTATTCATACTATTTATTCATACTAAAATTCATACTAAAAAACAGGATTCTTCCTTTTTCATTTTTTTTTATGAGAAATGCAAAACAAAATACAAAATAAATAAGGATTCGAAGATGAAATTTCGTTTCCTGTCCTCCCTTTAACGGACAAAGGAGAGATGAATTTATAAATTCATCGGATTATAATTCTAGTTCGGGACTGACGGGACTCGAACCCGCAGCTTCCGCCTTGACAGGGCGGCGCTCTGACCGATTGAACTACAATCCCAGCCATATGTATGGCATA